ACTAGGCCTTCTAATTCCTTAAGTGGTTTATCTAAAAGATTCGCGATATAACTAGGAAGGCGTTTCAAATACCACACATGAGTCACTGGGCATGCGAGTTTTATGTATCCCATTTGATATCTTCGTACACGAGAATCAACAAATTCGACCCCGCATTGTTCACAAAATTTTTGGTCTTCCTTTTCAGCTCCGATCACTCGATAATTGCCACAAGCACAAATTCCACTTTTTATAGGTCCAAAGATTCTTTCACAAAACAATCCGTCTTTTTCTGGTTTATTGGTTTTGTAATGAAAAGTGTAGGGTTTTGTTACCTCTCCAACTACCTCCCCATTAGGTAGAATTTTGTTAGCCCAAGCACTTATTTGTTGAGGAGAAACTGGTCCAATTCGAAGTTGTTGATGTTTATACCGGTCAATCATAGAATAGAAATTCTGATTCATTCAGATCAAGCTTCCTTCCTATTAATCTGGAAGTTTTTCTCAGATACAAGGAAATGATTCAGTTCCAGAGCCAAAGATCGTAGTTCTCGAACAAGCAATCGAAAAGATTCTGGAGCATCCTCAGGATTAGATATTGTTCCTCCAATAATCGTAGTACCAAGTACTTCCTGACGAGCTCTAATATGATCAGATTTATAAGTAAGCATTTCTTGTAAAATATGAGCAACACCAAATCCCTCTAAAGCCCAAACTTCCATTTCTCCCACTCGTTGTCCCCCCTGTTTGGCCCTTCCTCTAAGGGGTTGTTGTGTAACAAGTGCGTAATGTCCACTGGAACGTCCATGGATTTTATCATCAACTTGATGAATTAATTTAAGTATATAGGACTTTCCTATTAGAACAGGTTGTTCAAAAGGATCTCCAGTTCTTCCATCAAATATTTTACTTTTTCCCGGATATTCGGGTTCAAATACCCATGGATTTTTTGTTTGCTTACTGGCTTCATATAATTCAGAAAACACTAGTTTTCTCGAAGCCTCTTGCTCGTATCTCTCATCAAAGGGGGCTATTCTATAATGTCTATTTAAAAGATCTCCCGCTAACCCGAGCGAACATTCAAATATCTGTCCCACATTCATTCGTGAGGGTACTCCTAAGGGGTTGAAAACCATATCAACCGGCGTTCCATCTTGTAAATAGGGCATATCTTGTCTAGGCAAAATTTTTGAAATAATACCCTTATTCCCATGTCTTCCAGCCACTTTATCACCCACTTTGATTTCACGTTTCTGTGAAATATATACACGAATCATTTCTGGGTTATAATGGGAACCCCCCTTTTTTTGGATCCATCTCACATCAATAACTCGACCCCTTCCGCCTATAGGTAATTTTAGAGAAGTTTCCTTTGCAGTGGATACCTGAATGCCAAGAATGGCTCGTAATAATCTATCCTCTGGGGCATACGACGATTCGTTCGCTGTCTGAGGCGTTAATTTACCTACTAAAATATCACCTGTTTCCACCCAAGATCCTAGCATCACGATTCCATTTCTGTCTAAATTGCGGAGTAAATGAGCCTCTAAATGTGGTATTTCGTTAGTAATTCTTTCAGGTCCCTGACTTGTCATATGAGTTTGAATTTCATATTTTCGGATATGAAAAGAAGTATAAATATCACTATATACCAAACGCTCACTAATGAGTACCGCATCTTCAAAATTGTAGCCTTCCCATGGCATATAAGCTACTAATACATTTTTTCCCAAAGCGAGTTCTCCACCAACGGTAGCCGCACCGTCCGCTAAAATTTGTCCCTTTTTAATGTATTTACCCCGCTGAACCCGAGGTTTTTGGTGCATACAAGTATTTTTGTTGGAACGTTGATACATAACTAATGGAATATTTATAGTGTTTCCATTACCCGAGAAAACAATTTGGTGAGTATCAGTAGAAATGACCTTTCCCTCGTGTTCGGCTATAATTGAAACCCCCGAATCTAGAGCCGCTTGACGTTCCAGTCCGGTTCCAACAATGCACTTCTCGGACCGAGAAAGCGGAACTGCTTGACGCTGCATATTAGAACTCATTAAAGCCCTATTCGCATCATTATGCTCGATAAAAGGAATGAGGGAGGCTCCAATAGAAAAATATTGGAAGGGAAAAATGCTTCGAAGATGAACCTGCTCCCATGCAATTGTCAGGAATTCTTGGCGGTATCGAGCCGGAACAACCTGTTCTTCCTGAATACCCCGATTCAAGGCCAAAGGATTTCCTGCCGCTACCATATAATATTCATCTCTACTTGGTGATAAATAAACCATCTGTGCCTCTTTTTCTTTTGATCTTTCAGATATTTCATAAAATGGACTCTCTATGGATCCCCAATGACCAATCCTCACATGAATAGCTAAGGATCCGATAAGTCCAACATTGATTCCTTCAGAGGTGTCGATTGGGCAAATACGTCCATAGTGACTAGGATGGATATCTCGTATCCGAAAACTAGCAGTTCGCCCTGTCAACCCTCCAGGACCTAAATAACTCAATTTTCGCCCATGAACAATTTGTGTCAATGGATTAGTTCGATCCAAAACTTGAGATAAAGGGTGTAGGCCAAAAAATGATTCATAAGTGGTTGTTAATGCAGTTGAAGTTACCAAATTTTGAGGAGTTGGTATCAATTTATGCCTGATTGCTCCAGATATAGTTCCTCGAACCGCATTTTCTAAACGAACAAGAGCCAATCCGAATTGATCCTGCAACAGATCTGCTACAGAACGAATACGTTTATTTTTCAAGTGATTCATATCGTCAAGCGTACCCATTCCAAATTTCATTCCGATCAAATGATCCGCAGCAGCCAATACATCTCGCGGTAACAAAAATGTATTGTTCTGAGGTATATCAAGATTCAATCTCCGGTTGATATTTCGCCGACCAATTCTTCCCAATTCACATCTTTGTTGAAAAAATTTCTTTTGTAATTCCTTACACAAAGACTCAGAAAATACCGGATCCCCACCTACACAAGCAAATTGTTGATAAAACTCCAGAATGGCATTTTCCTTTGACCCGATCTTTTTTTTTTCCTTATCATTCGGGAAAGACAAGAAAATTTCAGGATAACAAACATTATCTAGAATTTCTTTTAGATTCAAACCCATAGCTGATGATAGAACTAGAATAGATATTTTTTGTTTCCTACTCACACGGGCCCATATCCTTGCTTTTCTATCAATTTCTAATTCTGATCTTCCTCCCCAATCCGATATTATGGTGCTGGTATAGACAGAAATTCCGTTATGGTCCAATTCTGAACGGTAGTAAATGCCGGGACTTTGCAATATTTGATTAATCACAATTCTGTAAATTCCATTTACTATAAAGGTTCCCAGGGAATTCATTAAAGGAATGTTTCCAATAAATACTGTTTGTTCTTTCATATCTCTATCGGTTTTCCAAATTAATCCCGCAAGTACATATAATTCAGAAGAATACGTGAGTGATTCATACACAGCATCTTTTTCTTTTATCAAGGGTTCTGCCAATTGATATGTTTCCACAAATAATTTAAATTCAATTTCTTGATCTGTATCTTCAATTTTTGGAAACTTATAAAATTCTTCCATTAAGCCCTGATTAATAAACCTACAAAATCCCTCAAATTGAATCTGACTAAATCCAGGTATTGTGAACATCCCCTCATTTTCATCCCGGAGCATTTTAATCTTAAGTTTCCTGTTTATCGAAAAATCCCATTATTGGCTCACCTTTTCATCGATCCATATGGATCGATCTACCAATGATGGAATATATATTCTGTTTACTGAATTACATAAAATTTTAGACAACTCCATATATGTATTTCATATGTATGAACGGAGATGAGAATGAGAGGGTGAATAAAACAAAGAGAATTTTCGGCGCAAATTAGATTAAAATTTGCAAAAGATACAAATGGAAATAAATTGAGAAATTCCTGGAAAAAAATTATGCCACTTAGTAGACTTGACTTATGAAGTCTTGTCTTGTATGGAATATCCAAATTGACCCAATTTCTACTTATTATTTATGATATTACGATCCGATTGAGTACCAAAAGTGGATTCGGGATTTAATTGACTCTCCAGGAATGAGATAAAGACGGAATAATCAGGAGCAGTATAGAGTTTACTTTTATTTTAACACTTCATACTCAACAAATGATTAGCGGATCTTTTTTTTTTATAGCAGAATTCATAGAATATGATTGAAGTGCATAATATAATAGGAGTAAGTTGTATTTATTAAGTACATGCCAATATAGTTATCTAGCTATTTGTATATTTCATCTTTTATCATAGTTCCACTTGGGGCAACACAGGTCGTGCCATATCATAATTGCTCTTTTCTATTCAATGAAAAATTAAAGCACGATCATTCTATTCTCTATAGAAATACATAGAGAAGGTACCTGACTCGGTATCTGTAATTTCTGTTCTGGGGTTTACATTTACATACATATATTTACATATAGACATAATTGTTGTTATAATTGAAAAGAAAATAAAAAAAAAAAAAAAAAGATTGATTATTCAAATTATTGAATAATTATTGAATGAAATTCTTGTTATTGAATATATATATTTATTTATATATATTCTATTGATATATATTTATATATTTATTGATACTTATATATATATATATTGATACTGCTTAGTAGTAAATTAGTAATAAATAAATTTGATTTTTTTGTCTTTAAATTAAAGAAATACAATACAATTTAAAATTTCAAAATCGTTCATTAATTCAAAGTTAATAGTATAGTTAATGGTTCAATTTGCCCTGAATTTTTCAGTCACAAATCCATTTCTTTTGACTCTTTTTGTTTTTGAAAAGAAAGGAAAAGTTTCTAAATGGTATAAATATGTATTGTATAAAGATACAATCAATTGAAGAAAATGATCTTAACTTACTTAATTAGGGCCAATAAAAAAGAGGAATTATTCTTTAGAAAAGGATAAGTACAACGGAATTCAGGATCCAAATTAAATTAAATAGGAAGAAAGAAACAAACGGTTCAGTCAGTAATCCCCCCAAAATAAGGAAAAATTTAGGAATAAGTATAATATAATTTAAAATTTCTATCCATTTTTTTTGTTTTGGCGACATGGCCAAGTGGTAAGGCGGGGGACTGCAAATCCTTTATCCCCAGTTCAAATCTGGGTGTCGCCTGCTCAACAAAAAACTCGAGATTTCTTATCCTGCTGATCTAAACCCCAATCGACGAACCCAACAGAAACAGAGATAAAGGCCTAGGCCTTGTCAATACTTGATTTTAAGAATGATCCGTAGGTCCTAGAAAGGACTCTCTGTTTTTGCTTCTAGGATTCAAAATGGATGATAGGAAAGACTATCAAATCTTCCTAATTTCATTACTTACTCTACACTACTAAGGTAGTTAGTGTCTACTGATTCAGTATAGAATTGGATTGGATAGGCTGATGAGAAATCAATTTAGGAGTTGTGTAAAGGAATGAATAAAGAGACTTTGTCTCCAAACTCACAAGAAATTCTTAGTACTCAATCAACCAATCAATATTGATTGGCCTTATCTTATAGAGATAGAATAAAGGTAAAAAAATTTTCTTTCAGGAGATTACAAAAAAAATGTAATATCGCATGGCATTTCCAATTCTTTCACAGAAAGAGAAACTGTACGTCTTAGAGTAGAGAGAATATAGGTATAGAATAGATAGTTATCTACCTTGATAGTATATTTTTATGTATGTTTTTTTTGTTTATGTTATGAAAAAAAGTCAACAAACAGTGAGTCTTACTATTCCTACATGTTTTATTTTATTAGGATAGGAGCATTCACTTGATATTCCCAAAGCATGTATATCGTATTTGTACCTAATCTTTACTGATTCTACCAGCCTAGCCAGAAATATCCTAATATAGGATATAGGAACTTGTTACGAATGGATTTTGGGGATTGCTTCATCAATAGCCTTAAGTCATAATTCCATTTTGACTCTACACCATTGATTCCACTATGATTAGTGATCAATAATGGAATAATTCTTTCATTTCACATAAGGATAGGAGACATAATTCACATGGATATAGTAAGTCTCGCTTGGGCTGCTTTAATGGTAGTCTTTACATTTTCCCTTTCACTCGTAGTATGGGGAAGGAGTGGACTTTAGAAGTACTATTAATTGAGTAATCGAATTGTATCAATTGTTTAATTAATTGTTGTTTTATTTTACGAACTGTTTAAAACAAAATGCCTCTGTTTTCAAATTCTACTGTAATACAGTAAAATATGAATAAGAAAATACACTAATGAATAATAACCATTCGAGCAAACAATGAATGATTACCATAGTTGTATTTCGAAACTCAAATCAACGGAATACATATGATAGGATTTTTTTCAACCAAGTTTTTTCTATTCTATTTTGATTTGTTGAACCGGTTCTTACCAGAATTACAGATATTACAATAAAAAACAAGCAACCTTTCTTTTTTCCTTTATTTGTTTCCCCTTCTTTCTTTACTTCTACACTTTTACTGTTCCAAGAGAAAGTTGTTCTGCTATTACAGCGATACATACTTTCTACTGCAAGCTCTTAGTAGTTGTCCAAACAAACAGGTCCTACGTCTTGCTTGCGTTGAGCGATCTATATATCATAGATTTAACATTTTAGACTTCTAGAAATTTTATTTTATTTAGGCTTTATCGACTCATCTAATTAATGTCATGTTTAAGCATGACAAATCGACGAATCTATTACCCCTTTTCCAGATCCAAAGAAGTTACCATAGAACTTCATGGATCATATGTTTATAGCTCAATCGATGACTTCTTTGGAATGGTAAAAAAAGAATCCTTGGTTTTGTTTTCTTTTATATAATTATATATTTTAAATATACCCACAGTTTTCTTCCTACATTGATTGTTTTGATCTATCTCGGGATCCTTATTTAATTAAAATTATAAGAAACCTAGAAATGAAATTAGGATAGAACAGTTGACCTTCAATTAAATTATTATTTAATTTATTTTTTTATTTTGGATTGATCAAAATTCATACAAATGGCTGTAGCGACGAAAAGAAAATATAAATAGAATTAGAGTGCTTTTTTACATATTTTATTTATATTTACTTTACATAAATAATTGTACAGATGTATTGTATTGGAAATTGATCTATGTTATCAAGCCTATATCTGTATAAAAATAGATATTATATAATAATAGATAGTCTACTATACTAGATAGTGTGGTAGAAAGATATATATTATAGTGTGGTAGAAAGATATATATTTCTATTATAAAGTTTAGTTCTTTCTACCATACTATTCAGATACTGTCGATTCCAGTCCGATCATTTCATTTAAGACTTGGAGTTTAAATCCTTTTCTTTTCTTCAATCATTGATAAGAAGTAAAAGTATCAGTCAACTTAATCATTTTGACTGACTGTTTTCACATAGATGATAAGTAAAAAAGCAGTAGGAACTAGAATAAACAGTGCAGTAGCAATAAATGCGAGAATATTTACTTCCATAATCTTATTGTTTTTTTTCTTCGCAATAACTCGGGATCTAATCCCATAGAGATGAGAAATTTGACTGCCGTAACGTAAATTAAATGGGCTGAATGGCATCCTAATGATACTGAATCGGATCAATGTTATGAATAACAATATCTAATCTATCAAATCGACTCATCGTCGAGAATTGAATAGTATAACATAGGAAGATCTTTTATCCATACCAAGTAAAAGTGTGATTTCTGATCCGATAAAGAATCCTACTGAATTTCTCATCCTTTTCTATAAACGGCCCTCTTCCTTATACAACATCTTTCCTTAGACTTATACATACAATTAATTATCTGATGAAATATCATATGACCGGTATTCTATTGGCTATAGACCCAAGTAGTAGAAGTGCAATAAAAAAAATGACGTGTTGAACTCTAAGCTAAGCTTTTTTTATGAATCGATACAATATTAGTAGAAGAAACGGAAATTGCCTGTCTGAGGATAAAAAAAAAATAAAAAAGAAATAAAGATCCCTACATGGAATTCGATTTTGCTCCCCCCTTTTTGTCGGGGCGGCAATAGAGAGAGATAAACTGACAAATTCATTGGATCGTCGGATCCTAGTTCGGGACTGACGGGGCTCGAACCCGCAGCTTCCGCCTTGACAGGGCGGTGCTCTGACCAATTGAACTACAATCCCAGCGGGATGTACAGCATACATATTCTTGTGATATCATAAGAGCATTCTGTTTGCTGTGTTGTAACATAGACACGAATGATATACGGATATCTACATAGAATAGATATGGACTATACTCTATCTAGTAATATAGTAAGAATAACACGGTTTAACTAGTAATCCTGTGATTCTTTTTATTACTACAAGATTGATTATCAATCTTTCAATGAGAAAAAACAAAAAAAAATCAACTCTTTTCTTTATTCTTCCATATATATTGATATATTGGGCATTTCTGGAAAATAAATTGGTTATATCACAAAAGAAAGCGGCGAATTTTTGGGCCGAGCTGGATTTGAACCAGCGTAGACATATTGTCAACGAATTTACAGTCCGTCCCCATTAACCGCTCGGGCATCGACCCAGGAAGAATCAATATCAATTATAGAATCAATTATAGAATTTCGAATTATAGAATTTTTAATTCAATTATATTATATATAAATAGAAATTCGAAATTCTATTTCTATATAAATTCTATAATTATATATAATATATATTCTAAATCTATATAAATTCTATAATTATATATAATATATATTCTAAATCTATATAAATTCTATAATTATATATAATATATATTCTAAATCTATATAAATTCTATAATTATATATAATATATATTCTAAATCTATATAAATTCTATAATTATATATAATATATATTCTAAATCTATATAATAATAAATTTTAAATAATAAAATAATATAATAATAAAAATAATAATAAATTATAAATAATAATATTAATATATATATAATATTAATATATATATAATAATATAAATTATAATAATATAAATAATTATATATGATATGGATATGGGTTTTTTGATAATTGATAATCCACGATCAACTTACTTTCGCAGTACCCTACCCCCAGGGGAAGTCGAATCCCCGCTGCCTCCTTGAAAGAGAGATGTCCTGAACCGCTAGACGATAGGGGCATACCCGCCCGACCACCACCATACTATGATCATAGTATGAGTATGATCAGTTTTTCGGAATTGTCAATACAATTACAATAATATATATAAGTAATATAATAACGTAATGGTATGATTAGATCCGAAAGACCTTTCCTATTTTCACGATTCTATATAATTCGAATTTAAAAAAATTTTTTATGGTTCATAAATGCCCCATTAATTATCCATCATCCATTAAATTAGTTATATACATTACTAATTATATACATTTAATACATTTCATTATATAATAAATAATAAATAATATATAATTATATAATTAATATGATAAAATATAAAATGAGAAAGATAAAATCAAATAAAAAAAAAAAAAAGAAGTATAAACCAGAAAAGTATAGTATTCTTTTAGTTCAAGTAGTGATTGGTCTAACAGAAAAAGGATAGAAGTTTCATTTATTCAATTTGAACTAATTGATTTGTTCAGATAAGACATCATTCAATCAAATTTCGTAAATCTATGTCGTCGTGTTGGTACACGTATCAATCAAGTAAATCTTGTTCTGATGGATCGATAAAAAAAAAGCAAAGCAAATACAATATAGAAAGTGACATCGGTCTTGAAACAATTCACTGTATTGGTATTTCTCAAAAAAGGCATTTTACCCTAGACTTTACTTCTGACTTCACTTATTTTCTTAAGTAAATCAAATATCTTGTTCCTGGATGACCCTATGCATCCATGTATCTATGTATGTAATATATGTACATATATACATACAGTAGACTCATAATGGAAAATGAATTGCTAATTCATTTTTTTGAAAGCCCTTTTAACTCAGTGGTAGAGTAA